CGAGAAGTCATTACTAAGAGACATCTCAGTATTTAAATTTAGTCATTCGAAGGTCTCTTTTATTAGTTTTAATAGAAGAAAAAAAAAAAATGGATTCTCCACTTTATCTGTATATATCGTTTATTCCTACGAAATACCAGACGAAATAGAACGATCTTAGAAGGGATATAATGAAATTCTTTGATTGGTTCTTCCCAGAGAAATGATCCTCGATAGGGACAACAAACAATTAATTAGAAAATGAATTATAACAAATATAGAAAATCTATAAAACTAAATATCTAAATTAAATAAGAAACTGTTCTTATTCGAAACGCCTTGTAATCTTCAACCAATTCTGTGCTTCAATATAATTACCAGGAGTAAGCGCTATTGCTTGTTTCCAATACTCGGCGGCTTGATCGAACCAAGCCTCCGCAATTTCGGAATCTCCTTGTTGAACGGCCTGTTCTCCCCGGTCGGAATAGGGGGGTAAATTCCTTCCCTTAGAACCGTACTTGAGAGTTTCCGACCTCATACGGCTCAGCGGTCAAATTCTTTTGGTGTCCTATTTTTTAATTACCCTATCTAATTGAATGAGATTTCTCAGAGATATATCCCATTTTTTTTTCTCGAGTTAACCAAAAGAAAGAGGTTAATTGCATAAGTTTCAAACTCAAATTTTTCTTAATAATCAGTTTTATCTTTTCTCCCACCTTCAGAAAACTAAAGCATAAGCATTTTCACTATCATTCTAATTTTCTAAAAGGTAACTATCTCGGTTTCATATATAAATTGATATAGAATCTTTGAAAAAGACCTTCCTTCATAAGAAGGAAAAGACTTACTATCTTTGGGATCTGATGCTACACCGCTGCTCAATACCTTAGGGGATCCACTCTATTACATAAGTGGATTCCTAACTTTTATCTCATATCATGACATAAGCAAGCAGTTCTTATTGTATCGGACCAAAACCTCGCGAATTGATCTTTACGGCGCTTCTTCTATCAATTAGATCCTTTATCCATAGAATAAAGTATCTAGGCATACCTATTTCTTCATATTTCGACTTTTATGAAGTTTATTTCTTTGCTACAGCTGATAAAAATCGTTGTTTTGAACGATACATATGTAGAAAGCCTACCCTTTGTTTCTAGTATTTATTAACGAATTTGTTCCTTCTTTCCTTTTTTTATTTCTATAGTGGAGATAGTCGCACGTAATGACAGATCACGGCCATATTATTAAAAGCTTGTGGTAAGAATGGGTTTCGCTCTAGTGCCCGAAAATAATATTCTAAAGCTTTCGTATGTTCTCCGTTACTTGTGTGGATAAGGCCTATGTTATAGAGTATATAACTTCGATCATAAGGATCAATTTCTAATCGCATAGCTTCATAATAATTCTGTAAAGCTTCTGCATAATTTCCTTCGGATTGAGCTGACATCCGTTACGGTCGTCATTCGATTCAAAAAATCTCCGTTTCAGAACCGTACGTGAGATTTTCATCTCATACGGCTCCTCCTTTATGTGCATAATGATAATAATACGTGGAATCAAAAAAGATTGAAATATTCTCATTATAAACTAAGCGGGGCTGGTGTTTTTACAAGAAATCTCTAGCCAACCTTCTTGTAAAAGATCTTTACTTAACATCAAGCATGTTGGTATTAGATAAAAAGTTACTCCAACAATTTCTTTGTCTTCAACGCCCTTTAATTTGCAGGAATTAGTCACTTCAACAGTCTTCGATGGTTATACGGGTATCCAAAAAACGAACGAGATGGATGTTTGTTGTCCCAACCATTCTTGTTAGTCCCGATCCTGATAAGGAAAAGGGATAATTTATAACAAAGTTTTCGTGTGTTGATTCCTAGGAGTAGTGCTTCTTCCCCTATGCCCTCTATTGGTGGAGACCTAACCCATAGGTGTAACCTCCCGCTCAATACTCTAGAATCGACAATTGAAGCATCTGAGGCTGCATTAATCGGGGATACACGACAGAAGGGTTTGCTTTATTTACAAACTTCACCTTCAACAAGCGTAGATTTATTTCAATAATTTTTTTTCCTATCCCGAATAATGTTGTCTTTCTCTTAAGACTGAGAGCAGTAAAAAATAGAAAAGAAAATAAATAAAAAAATAATCAAATCGCACCATCTCTGTAATAGGTGAATGCCTCTTTTTCTCCCGAAGTTGTCGGAATTATTCGTAATAAGATATTGGCTACAATTGAAAAGGTTTTATCAATAAAATTTCCATTTATCCCAGATCTAGACATAGGTGTATTAATCCATTCTATAATTTATTTGAATTTCATTTCGTGAGAAAATGATCCCACAAACAAAGGAATTGTACAGTACGAAATAACATAAAAACGGATTCATTAAAATAAAAAGGAAGACCTTTTACTCATACTCAAATTGTTTCGTTTTGACAGGAATCAATAAAAAAAAAAAAAAAAATCCGGGGGACGGTTCATGAATTTGAAATCAATCTATGGGTTAAGAAGTTGGAGTAAGGAGTTGTTGTTGAAAAATCTAAAACTGGAAAGGCATTTTAGAATTTTTATGAAAATTGAATAATGATCTAAAGATATCCATTAAACACAGTCTAAAAAAATGGATCAATCGTTGAATTCGTTTCAATTGAGAGATTAAATCCGGTATAAATATTAGAAAGGGCGGAAACCCCATCTTCGCAAACATGAATAGATATATCTTTATTTTACAATTTTTCACAAAAAAGATTTATGCGGAAGGATTTGTCTTTGATGAAAAGTTTTCTATTTTTAGAGTTCCATTTTTTAATAATTTTAATTCAATGTAGATACCTATCCAAAATAATATGAATGACTCACTATTAACTCGGTTTTTTGGCCATAATCATTATGTAGGAGAGGTGGCCGAGTGGTTCAAGGCGTAGCATTGGAACTGCTATGTAGACTTTTGTTTACCGAGGGTTCGAATCCCTCTCTTTCCGTACTCTTCACCTAATTCACCAATGTTACTGACTGCAATGCATCAAATAAGAATGTATACTCCAACAGTTAGACCTTTCTTTTCTTTGATATCGATTATGTATTCCTAATCCAAATGTACGAAAAATACTGGGCAAAATGGACAAGGAATGAAAATCCCCTACCGATCTATGATACATGAATGAGATCAAAATCCCCAGATCAAACCCCTTACCTTACTTACCCCGGGTCCCTTTACTTAAGCCAAAATGGAGAGGTCAAAATTGTCCGAACCCTTGTTATTTTAGTTGGGGTTAAGTCTGACGAGAGTAATATTCTACAACTAGCAATTCATTTATTTTCAAACCAACCCATTTACTATCTATTATTTGATTGACGAATCCTTCATATTGGAATGGGTGAAGAGTCAAATGGTTTGGCAACTCCTCGCGGGGGGATGAATCAAGATAATTTTGAATCAGAGCCCTAGATTTTTGCTCATCCCTCACTGTAATAATATCTCGGGGTTTACAGCGATAACTTGGTATATCTACTATACGACCATTAACTAAAATATGTCTATGGTTAACTAATTGGCGGGCTTGAGGAATAGTCGAAGCCATACCCAATCGAAAAAGGATGTTATCCAAACGCATTTCAAGTAATTGTAGTAAAACCTGACCTGTTGATCCTTTGGCTTTTCCGGCGATACGAACGTATTTAAGTAATTGTTGTTCTGTAAGACCATAATGAAAGCGCAATTTTTGTTTTTCTTCTAAACGAATACGATATTGAGATTTTTTTCCGGGGCGCGATTGGTTTCTAAGATCGCTTCCGGCTCTAGGCTTTTTACTAGTTAGTCCCGGTAAAGCCCCCAGACGACGGATTTTTTTGAAACGAGGCCCTCTGTAACGTGACATAAAGACTCCTTATTTTTTATGAAATTTCATAAAACAAAATTAAAACTAAACTAAAATATGATAAATTAATCGAAATTTACTGAAGTATTGTATTACAAAGAATAATTAGAGGAATTGTATCAATATCCGGACCTTATTGTATATAAATAATTGTATTATATAAATAAAAAGAATTTAAAATAATAATAAAAAAAATTCAGGGTTCTTTTCTTGATTGATTTGTTCTACAGAGACCGAACTCCTCCAATCCCATTTTTATTCATAATTGGAAGTTCCTACGAGATGATAGGGTGACCCTTGGGAAAAGGGAAAGAAGTTTTTCGCTTTAATTTCACATTATCAATTATGTAAAAAATAAAAAATCAAACAAACGGAGAAAAGCCGGCTATCGGAATCGAACCGATGACCATCGCATTACAAATGCGATGCTCTAACCTCTGAGCTAAGCGGGCTCACATAACATAAATTGTACACGTATACTAATTTAGTAAACTACTGAGATATTAACTGTTCATTCTTAGCTATTTCATAAGAAATATGATATATAGAAAAATAGAAATTCATAAGAAATATGATATATAGAAAAATAGAAATATCAAAAATAAGGAAGAATAGAAAATAGAATTTTATAATTTCCAAACATATTGGATATTTGAATATTATAGAACATACCTATTAATATAGCGATATTATTAAATATCGCGATATAAAATTTTGATCTATTTCTCAAATATATGTTTATCAATAATAAATATCTTAATTAGCTTAATTAGATGGTAAGATTTTTTTTACTATTCTATGTTTACTATTTTTTATTACATAATTTTATTCTATTTCATATATATTTTATATATAGAAATATATATATTTCATTTGAATTTAATTTGAAAATATATTTTAATATTTCATTTTAAATTTAAATAAAATCGAGTAATGTAATTAAGTTTAGAATCTTATTCTATTTCTATATTTATTGTATATTACAATCTTATAATATTATTATTTATTATATTATAATATTATTATTTATTATATTATAATATTATTATTTATTATATATAATTCGAAATAATTTCATATTTAATTAATAAAAAATTTTATTTTGAATTCTCTTCTAATTCTAAATTAACGGAATGGTTAGTTATAGCCATTTTATTAGTTTTAGTTATGGCTATTAATTTAATTTAAAATTAATAATACTCAAATCTTCCTTTTCGTTTTTTTGTTATGTTATAATGTTATATTTGTTATGTTATAATGTTATAGAAGGCCTGCCCTAAGAATAACATGAAAGATAAAAGCGCAATCCAGATCATAATGAAACACTCCTCTGGTTTCATTCGGAAAGGTGAAAGCTAAGACGAAAAAAAAAAAAAAAAGAATCGACCGTTCAAGTATTTAAAATTGCACGCTAAAAACGGTAGAAATAGGGGCATATATAAGTATAATAAATATATATTATACTATAATATATATGTTTATGTTATGCGATCTATATTGAATTGATGATATAGAAATGATAGAATCATTTCTGATTGGACCAAATACGGGTCTCCGATAGAGATGAAAGAAAATATACAAGAAATCAAATAGTAGAAAACACTTTTCAATATAGGAACCGGTATCTAATAAATTCAACCGGTCCAGCATAATAGAAATGAAAGAAAAGGGGGGGGCGGCGTCATGATGTGATCTTGATCACATCAAAAAAAAGAGGGGATATGGCGAAATTGGTAGACGCTACGGACTTAATTGGATTGAGCCTTGGTATGGAAACCTACCAAGTGAGAACTTTCAAATTCAGAGAAACCCTGGAATTAAAAATGGGCAATCCTGAGCCAAATCCTGTTTTATGAAAATAAACAAGGGTTTCATAAACCGAAAATAAAAAAGGATAGGTGCAGAGACTCAATGGAAGCTGTTCTAACAAATGGAGTTGGCTGCATTGTGTTAGTAAAGGAATCCTTCCATCGAAACTTCAGAAAGGATGAAGGATAAACCTATATACATACGTATAGTACTGAAATACTATCTCAAAATGATTAATGACGACCAAAATCTGTATTTTTTTATATTTATATGAAAAATGAAAGACTTGTTGTGAATCGATTAAAAATTGAAAAAAGAATCGAATATTCATTGATCAAACCATTCACTCCACCGTAGTCTGATAGATCTTTTTAATAATTGATTAATCGGACGAGAATAAAGATAGAGTCCCATTATACATGTTAATATCGACAACAATGAAATTTATAGTAAGAGGAAAATCCGTCGACTTTAGAAATCGTGAGGGTTCAAGTCCCTCTATCCCCAAAACGATCCGGTTGACTCCCTAATTATTTATTTTCATTTTATCATTTTGTTAGCGATTCAAATCAAAATTCGTTATATTTATCATTCATTCTCATTCTACTCTTTTCTTTCACAACTGGATCTGAGCGAAAATTTTTTTCTTATCACAAGACTTGTGTGTGATATATATGATACGTGATACGCGTACAGTACAAATGATTTGAGCAAGGAATCCATTAAATTTGAATAATTAACAATACATATCATTACTTGTACTGTACTGAAACTTTGAAATTTTTTTTTGAAGATCCAAGAAATTCTATTAGATCCTGTATAATACTTTGTAATACTTTTTCGTTTTTCTAATTGACTAATTGACATAGACCCAAGTCCTATATTAAAATAAAATGAGGATGATGCGTCGTGAATGGTCGGGATAGCTCAGCTGGTAGAGCAGAGGACTGAAAATCCTCGTGTCACCAGTTCAAATCTGGTTCCTGGCACATGAGTAATTTGTATGAGTATATATTCTAAAAATTAATTGATATGGGTCAACATACATATTCATTAATAGTATAAATCATGATATATATTTATCCATCTAAATGTCGGAGATATACTCCTTATATATATAATATGTATATAAAGTATACAAAAGAATTCCATTTTGTTTCCTCTTGTTTTTTTATTTGTCCATACTGTGTCTCCTTTTGTTCAAAAAAAACGTTAATACTTTATACATATTCGAAAGGCTAAATTAGTTAGTTGAAAGAGAAAAAGTATAGTCTAGAGGAGTTGAGGGATGGGAATAGCCAAAGTTCATTTCAGATACAGTACAAATAGAATATGATCCTCTTTCATTTCCTTCTATATTTTTTTCATATTCTATTTCTTCATTTCCTCCTATGTTACTTTCTATAGCCCATCTAAGTGATGTGCGCGGTACATAGTTCATAATGCGGAACTCTTTTAGTTTCATCCTAGTGGCTCGGCTCATTCGAAAAAGTATCTTCAAAATTTGAGAATCTCAATGAATCCTCTAATTTTTTTTTTTAGTATTTATTTTATTTAGCCCACCCAATAACTAAAAAAAAAAATAATATGTGAATGAAACTTCAATTACTATGTTTGATCTCGAAGAGAATATACAAAAATTCTTTGAATATCTGGAGTTGTAGAAGTGAAGATTAGTTTCTGATTATTCAATGAGCATCTTGTATTTCATAAAAATTAGGGGCAATATAATCCTTACGTAAAGGCCATCCTATCCAACTTTCAGGCATTAAGATACGTTTCAGGCGTGGATGATTATCATAAAGGATTCCCAGCATATCATAGGATTCC